AAATAACAGATGCCAAGAAGACCAAAAGACCTTGGACACGTAATGGATCTTGAAGTACTATTTCTGCATCTCCCTGACCAAATCCACCCACATTAGGATTACTCGTTAATGGTTGATCAAATTTGATGGATTCACCCTCTGAAACAAGAACTTCTGGTCCCGGAGGGATAATATCAACCACTTCACGTCCATCCGATGGATCGGTTATGGTTATTTCATACCCCCCTTTTTCTTTTCGTATGATTTTACTTACTATGCCCGCCCCTGTAGCATTATAAACTGTATTGTTACTCTTGCTTCCGTCGGGATAAATCTGTCCCCTTCCCCTATTACCCCCTACGTATATAGGATATTTTAAGAAGTGAACATCTTTCTTAGTAGCGGGGTCGGGGGAAAGAATAGGAAAGGTGATTTCACTATATTTCTGACCGGGGACAGGTCCTATCACAAGAATATTTTGTTTATTAGGGCGATAGTTCTGAAAAGATAAATTGCCCATCTTTTCTTTCATCTCGGGAGAAATACGATCGGGAGGAGCTAATTCAAACCCCTCCGGTAAAATAAGAACAGCCCCCACATTCAAACCCCCTTTCTTACCATTAGCAAGAACTTGTTTCACTTGCTTATCATAAGGAATTCGAACAACTGCTTCAAATACAGTATCAGGGAGTACCGCCTGTGGAACCTCAATATCCACGGGCTTATTAGCTAAATGGCAGTTGGCACATACAATACGCCCAGTTGCTTCTCGTGGATTTTCATAACCCTGCTGCGCAAAAATGGGATATGCACTTGAAATGGATGTCCGAGTCATGATATATATCATGAGCGATACGGAAATAGATCGAGTAATATGTTCCTTTATCCAAGAAAAAGTCTTTCTAGTTTGCATGGTCTAATCATTGATCCGAAAATTTCTACAATAAATTTGGCAGGTCTCTAGTATAGTTCCCTGTCCACGATTCTGCTATTTATTGGAATCATTTTACTAGAATACTATAGTATAAGTATACTATGAAAATCGCCTGTTTTTAATACTTATGTAGAACTACAAAGTAAGAAACATTCTAATTGGATTAATATTGGCGGATCGTTTATCAATCATTCATTGAATGATAAATAACTACAAGTGACGGAGATACACGATTTAAATAATGAAAAATCCAATATTTAAAAATAGTATCGAGAATAACTGGAAAAGTAGAAACAAGACCAGATATAATTTGATCATTATGACCAAATCCAAAATCTTTGTAGACAGAACCAATCATTAGTTCCCAACCATGGGGTGAATGAAATCCGATACATAAATCAGTTAATAAAAGAATCAAAAAAGCTTTGACTGTATCACTTAAGTTATATAGGAATTCTTGAGTCCAAGAGTTAAGAATAACAAGTTCTTGATTACCTAAAATCGAATAACCGGTTAGAATAACAAAACAGATTAGATTTGTTGAGAAGTGCAAAATCGTATGGATACGATCCTCGTTGTGTATCTTGATTAATTGGATCGTTTCTTTGTGGATTTGTATAGGAAGCTTTTGTAGATGTGTCTCCGAGTATTCCTTGATCATTTCCTCCAGGAAGAGGATTTCCTCTAATTCTATGAACTTTTCTAGAATACTTTTTTCTTGCATATCATTCAAAAAAATTTCGGATTGACCCGTATTCGACCAACTAGTAACCCAGGATTCCATACTTTTAGTAAATGAGAGAGAAAGCCACCAGGGCAGAAATACTATAGATGCAAGATACAAAAGAGGAGTGAATGCTTTCTTTTTTGCCATTTTTTACCTGTGAATTTTTAATTAACCCACTTCATTTGTTGACTCTATGTGATCCAATATTTCTTTCAAACCAAACATGAGTTCTAGACAAGGTATCAAACCTATGAATCTATTTTATTTGTGATTTTCTTTGAATCTAGAAAGAATACAGAAATAGACTAAGACTCCACTTCGAATTCGACTGAAGAAATAATACAAAATTGTGTTGCCAGATATCTCAATTCATCAAATTCCAAACAAAACACGTGTCTCCTTTCGATCAATGAACAAAAGAAGTCCTTTAAGGAATGAATATTGTTGAGATTTTGAGACGTAAAGAACTCTTTTTCTATCAAAATATCCAATATTGCAAAAAAATTCCAAGGATTTTCCATAGTCACGAATAGAATAATTGAGAGAAAGATATTGTGATGATCAAAAAATCGATTGACAAAAAGAATTTACAAGATATGATTTATCTGCATCTAAAGTATCACTTAGTTATAGAAAAAAACAAGATTCTTGTATTTTTCCCTCCTGCGGAGAAAGCATTCGTTCTTCAGCCCAATCCTTTTCTCAAAAGACTTCAATTGGTACGCGCAAGAAATAGGCCAATTCCGCGGCTTTTTGTTCAATTTCTCGTGGAGTCAAATTCTCATCAGTACGGGTCAACGGAATAGCCCCCCGGCCTCTGATGTCCATATAAAGGATACGGCGAGCATAAATACCCTCTTTAACTTCTATTCTAACGGATTGAATATCTTTTATACGGAATCGGAGGAATATGCGACGATTTTTTCCAGGAAATCCCCACCGAAAAATACACACCATTCCTTCCTTTCTATCGAATTGATCATAACCACTACCTACATTCCAGGAAATTGTGCACCACAAATAGGAACTAATAAAGAGACCCGCTATCCCGTAGAAAGACATCACGATCCCTTGTGGAAAAAAAATGATTTGCTGAGACGGAACAAAAGATATCAAATTTCTACCAAGATAACTGGAAGTTCCAACCAATAAGAATCCTAATGAACCTAAAAAAACGATAAGCGCCCAGCAAAAATTACTTAGTTTTCGAGACCCCGTTATAAGTTCTATCCATATATGTTCTGATCGCCAACTCATACTTGATCCGATTGCATTTTATTGGAATTGAGAGAATACCCCAGATGGTTTTGACTTTACTTTTTTTGTTTCCGAATGAACTTTCATCAACTAGCACTAGTTTAATGTGAACTAGCACTAGTTTGATGGGAACCTTTCGGAGTAATTCCTCAAATTGGTTAGATCTAAAATAATAACACACCCTTCCTATGATCCCAATATCTATGATCCCAATATACAGATATACATATAGATCCGCCAACTTTACATTTTGGGTATCCAGGAGCCCTGATCTATTTCAAACTGGCTGGAATTCATTTACCTTTACCCATAGATCATTTTCTGCAGGCATAAGAGCTTTTTCCTTTATGTTCGGCAGAAATCGCATGTTCTATCTTATTTCCCGAACTAAATATATGTGTTATGCTACAAGTCTAAGTTTCAAAAAAACGGATGAGATTGGGTCCCCTCAGATCTAAACAATCTTGTTTTTTTGAACATGAAGAAATAAGGAAGCCATTGCAATTGCCGGAAATACTAGGCCTACTAAAGGCACAAAAATAGAGGGAAATTGGAAAGTTGTCATAAAATGGGTACCTCGATTTACTATTTGTACCTGTTCTTATTTTTTTTTTAATATCATATTTTTTTATTTATACTAATTATAATTAATAATTGTAATTAGTATGAATTCGTAGTTATTATTAATTCATTCAATTTGAAAATTCTTATTACATATATAAGTATCTAAATTGAGTATATAGAATAAGTCCAAGGAATGTAGAACTCAAAAAATGGACTTATTCGTCTATCTACATGAAGGATAGATATGATAATCCATTTGATTATTTTTCTGCATTTCTTTGTGTTTTGTTCTTGTCTTCGAATTTAATATTAATACGAGTTTCTTACAAATTATTGAAAGATTCATTAAAATGCGGCACAACCGGGATTTGTAGTGAAAATAGGATTTTCGGGGGATGAAGAAAGATACAAAACCATATATCTATTTTTTCTATATTTTAATTTGATTCTATACCTCAGACAAAATTCGTTTTATTTGCCTAATTTCACGAAAAGAAGAACTCGTGTTTTTATCTTGTTGATAGAGACTTCTTAATTACTAATCGGGAATCCAGGTAAAAAAAGAGTTATCCGCTACTTTTGATTCTTTCTACAATTACATCTTATGATTCTTTCTACAATTACATCTTAGGTCACCAAAGAAAACTTCATTCTTAGTTACTTTGATTCGGATAAGCAAACTACTTGTTTGCTACAAATAAAATAATTGAACCTAGTGCCTTGAATTCCAATTCAAGGGAAAGAAGGCGTGGAGCTTAAATAACTCACTCAGAACACTTTTTAAAAGATTACGTGGTACGATTAGGTCAAATAAGCCCTTCTGGAATAAATATTCAGAAGCTTGTGAACCTTCGGGTATCGTTTTATTCAATGTTTGTTCAATTACTCTTTTACCCGCAAATGCAATGTAGGAATTTGGTTCGGCAATAATAATATCTCCCAACATACCAAAACTCGCTGTTACCCCACCGGTAGTAGGAGATGTAAGGATTGATACATACAATAACTTTTTATTTGATTGGTAATCATATAAGGCAGACGAGATTTTAGCCATTTGCATCAAGCTCAAACTTCCTTCTTGCATGCGCGCCCCCCCCGAAGCGCACACTATAATAAGAGGTATAAATTGATTGGTAGCGTACTCAATCAAACGGGTTATTTTCTCCCCGACTACGGATCCCATACTACCCCCCATAAATTTAAAATCCATAACCCCAATTGCTATGGGAATACCATTTAGTTGACCTACGCCTGTTTGAACAGCCTCGGTTAATCCTATGTTTCTTTGATAAAAATCAATACGATCTTTATAAGTCTCCTCCTCCGAATGAAATCCAATGGGATCCCCGGAGACCATGTCTTCATCCATAGGATTCCAAGTACCGGGGTCGATCGAAACTTCGATTCTTTCTGAGCTACTCATTTTCAAATGATATCCACATTGTTCACAAATATTAATTTGTGATTTCAAAAGTTTCTTATAATTTAATCCATAACAATTTTCGCATTGAACCCACAACTGCTTGTATTTTTGAGTTT